TATACGTTCTTTTTGAACGGATGGATCCGCAACATGAACAAAAAAAGAGAGGGGGATAAAAGATGATTGCACTTTTTTCCTAAAGATACCGTTAATTTGAAGAATAGAAACTTATCAAAATTAATAAACCCTATGCCAAGAACCAGATTTGAACTGGTGACACGAGGATTTTCAGTCCTCTGCTCTACCAACTGAGCTATCCCGGCCATTACCGAAGTATCCATCCCCATTTTACTAGATGACTTAGGTCTATGTCAATTAAAAGACACGCAAAAGTAGTAAATGAAAAAAGTTTTGGACCGGGAATTTTTTGGATCTTCAAAAAGAAGACTTTCTAAGTTTTAAAATGAAAAATGATATAGATTCTAAATAATTCAAATCGATATTTCTTTCTCATTTGTACGTGTATGATATATCCCACAAGACTTGTATATATAATAAGAAAAGAAATTATAGTTTGTAAAAGCGTAGTATGAATGAAAAAAGATAATGAATTCTTGAATAACTAAAAAAAAGTAAGGTGTCAAACATATTTTTTGGGGGAGTAGAGTTGGGGATAGAGGGACTTGAACCCTCACGATTTAAAAAGTCAACGGATTTTCATCTTACTATAAATTTCATTCTTGTCAGTATTGACATGTAGAATGGGACTCTATCTTTATTCTCGTCCGATTAATAAGTTCCACCAAGGATCTATCAGACTATGAAGTGAATCATTTGATCAACACAAGGTAGTGAACTTCATTTGTTAGAACAGCTTCCATTGAGTCTCTGCACCTATCCCTTTTTTCTCGCTTTCTAAACTCTGGTTTGTTCGCGTAAACCAGGATTTGGCTCAGGATTGCCCATTGTTAATTCCAGGGTTTCTCTGAATTTGAAAGTTATCACTTAGTAGGTTTCCATACCAAGGCTCAATCCAATTAAGTCCGCAGCGTCTACCAATTCCGCCATATCCCCTTTTTTGCTTTGAGATTAGGATCTCATTATGATGTCTTTCCATTTTTTCTTATGCCGAAACCTTGGAATTCATTACATATAGATACTTATTTTATTTCTTTGGTATCTTCTTTCATTTAGCCTCATCCATATTGATTTAGTCTAATCAACAAAGATTCTATCATTTTTGTATTTGCAATTCAATATGGTTATATATTACATAACATATATATGTTCTTCCTTTTCTCATCTTTGTCTTAAATTTTTAAAAATAGTTGAACGGTCGATTTTTTTTACTTCCATGAAAATAAATTTATGATTATTATTGAAACTTAGAATCCTACAATGTGAAATGGAAAAAGATTCTAAGTCTACTTCGTAGATTTTACATTCGAATAATTCTAAAAAATGCTATTCGAATATTCATTTCGAATATTAATTCTAATAATTCTATTTCTAATATTAGAAATAAAATACAAAGACAAAAAGTATAAAAGAATAATAATAGCATGAGGTTAGAACAAAAAAACAAGAATTTCAAATCAGATATCATTTAACTTAAAAAAAAGATTTCTGATCTAATTAAGATTTTCTTATTTAGAAACTAATGAAATCAAAATGAGAAAGTCGATATATTGCTATATTCTAGTAATTAATTAAGTATTTAATGAAAGTCACTATTTATTTGAGCTATATTCTGTTCTAGAATATATAGAATATGATTCATTCTAAATAGATAAGGAAAAATATGAATAGAATAGTTAATTGATACGATCTAGTAGTTTAGTGAATTTGTATGCATGCGCTATTTTATTTGAGCCCGCTTAGCTCAGAGGTTAGAGCATCGCATTTGTAATGCGATGGTCATCGGTTCGATTCCGATAGCCGGCTTTTCCATATTTTTTCGTTTTTTTTTACATTATTTTTAATGTACTTTCAAAATCAAAGAAGATTTAAAATACTTCCTTTTTCCAAGAGTTACCACGCCATTTATATTATGTCATATAAACTTCAATATAGGAATATATATTGGGTAAAAGGGTTAGATCTTTGCAAAATAAATCAAGAAAAGAAAATAAAGGAAAATTTTTGTGATTTATTTGATTTATATATATTGTATATACAATACAAAAAATCTGTATATTGAGAGAATATATCTTCGGACTCTTTGTATTCCAATAGTTTATTGGAGTGGATTTCACGTCATTTATCATTATCATTTAGTTCAGTTTTAATTTTCTTTAGTTTTGTACAATTTCAATAAAAAAAGGAGTCTTTATGTCACGTTACCGAGGGCCTCGTTTTAAAAAAATACGCCGTCTGGGGGCTTTACCGGGACTAACTAGTAAAAGGCCTAGGGCAGGAAGCGATCTTAGAAACCAATCACGCTCCGGAAAAAAATCTCAATATCGTATTCGTTTAGAAGAAAAACAAAAATTGCGTTTTCATTATGGTCTTACAGAACGCCAATTACTTAAATATGTTCGTATCGCCGGAAAAGCCAAGGGGTCAACGGGTCAAGTTTTATTACAGTTACTTGAAATGCGTTTGGATAACATCCTTTTTCGATTGGGTATGGCTTTGACTATTCCTCAAGCGCGCCAATTAGTTAACCATGGACATATTTTAGTTAATGGTCGTATAGTTGATATACCAAGTTATCGCTGCAAACCCCAAGATATTATTACAGTGAAGGATGAACAAAACTCTAGAACTTTGGTTCAAAATCTTCTTGATTCATCTGCCCCCGAGGAATTGCCAAACCATCTGGCTCTTCACACATTCCAATACGAAGGGTTAGTCAATCAAATAATAGATAGGAAATGCGTCGGTTTGAAAATAAATGAATTGCTTGTCGTAGAATATTACTCTCGACAGACTTAATAAACCTAACTTAAGTAAAAAAAATAACTAAAAACAAGAGTTCGGACAACTCCCCTTTGCCCTTCTTTTTTGATTAAAAAGGCACAAGGTAAGGGATTTTGTCGGGGAATCTTTTTCCTATTCATGTATCATAGATTGGTAGGGAGGTTTGGATCCCTTGTTTGCTCTTCCCAGCATTTTCCATATCAAAGAAATGTAGATTTTATATCTATTCTTTTTTATTTGATTTGATACATTGTGGTCAATCGCGTAAGCTTGGTGAATTAGTTGAAAGTACGGAAAGAGAGGGATTCGAACCCTCGGTAAACAAAAGTCTACATAACAGTTCCAATGTTACGCCTTCAACCACTCGGCCATCTCTCCGACATCAGGATTATGTCTGAGTACCTGGGTGAATAGCGAGTTATTCATCGTTTTTTAGATTAGGGTTAATAGATACCTTTTTTGACCGGAAAAAATTGGAAGTAGATAGAAGGTTTTTTTATTTTAACGAGTCCGCTTTTATGTTAGTTCGTACTATAAAATTCCTTTGTTTGTGAGAAAATTTTCTCACAAAAGAAAAGGTAAAGGAAATAAAAAGAGTTATAGAATGGATTACTACCTATGCCAAGATCGCGTATAAATGGAAATTTTATTGATAAAACCTTTACAATTGTAGCCGATATCTTATTACGAGTCATTCCGACAACTTCCGGAGAAAAAGAGGCATTTACTTATTACAGAGATGGTGCGATTTGATTATCATTATTTTTTTTTTATTTCTCGCCGATTTGGAATAGAAATAAAAACGAGTATTGAAAAAAATCTACGCTTTTGAAGGTGAAGTTTAGAATATAAAAAAAGCAATCCCTTCTGTCATGTATCCACGATTAATGCAGCCTTAGATGCTTCAATTGTGAATTCTAGTATTGAGCAAAAGGTTTTTACCTATGGTTCCCGTATTACAGATCAATCCTACTACACTAATACAATATACGAATAGGAGGTATAGGGGAAGAAGCACTACGCCGAGAAATCAACAACACGAAAACTTTCTTAAAAATGATTCCTTTTCTTTCTTCTTCTTTGGGATTGGGACTAATTAAAATGGTTGGAACAATAAACATCCATCTCGTTCGTACTTTGGATACCCGTATAACCATTGAAGACTGTTGAAGTGACTAATTCCTGGAAATTTAGGGGCGTTGAGAACAAAGAAATTTTTAGAGTTTCCTTTCTTATTTTTATCTAGCATGAACCCACTTGGTAGTAAGAAAAGATCTTTTGCAAGAAGGTTGGCTAGGGATTTCTTGTAAAAACATTAGCCCCGCTTAGTTCATAATGACATCAAATTTTTCCATATATTCTTTTCATTATGCACCTAAAGGAGGAGCCGTATGAGATGAAAATCTCACATACGGTTCTGAAACGGAGAATTCGTTAAAGCGAATGACGACCGTAACGGATGTCGGCTCAATCTGAAGGAAATTATGCGGAAGCATTACAGAATTATTATGAAGCTATGCGACTAGAAATTGACCCCTATGATCGAAGTTATATACTCTATAATATAGGCCTTATCCACACAAGTAATGGGGAACATACCAAAGCTTTAGAATATTATTTTCGGGCATTAGAACGAAACCCCTTTTTACCACAAGCTTTTAATAATATGGCTGTGATCTGTCATTACGTGCGACTATCTCCACTATAGAAAAAAAGAACGAACAGCTAGTCAATGAAATACTAGAAACATAAAAAAGGGCTTTCTACATAAGCATCGTCCAAAACGATTTTTTATCAGCTGTAGCAAATAACTAAACTTCATAGATCGAAATATGAAGTGAAGACTAGATATGCCTAAAATACTTTCTTTTCTATGGATAAAAAAAAGATTTAATTGATAGAGGAAGCACCGTAAAGATCAATTGGAAAGGTTTTGGACCGATACAACAAGAGCTGTTTATTTATCTCATAATACATAATATGAGATAAATCTTAGGAATCTACTTATGTAATAGAGTGGATCCCCTAAGGTATTGAGCAGCGGTGTAGCATCAGATCCTAAAGACAGTAAGTCTTTTTCTTTTTTATGAAGTATGAAAAAAAGTCTTTTTCAAAGATTCTATATAAATTTTTATATGAAAGGGGGATAGTTACCTTTCAGAAAATTCTAATATCTAATAACAGTGAACATGCCT